ATCCTAGCAAGAATCTAATCTATTCCATAGCTATTTGGAACTGGAATTGACGAACAAGGAATACCCATATTAGTGTTTAGTAGTTTCAAATAGAAATCAAAATGGGGCGTGGCCAAGTGGTAAGGCAACGGGTTTTGGTCCCGCTATTCGGAGGTTCGAATCCTTCCGTCCCAGAGCATACTCTTTTATATATCAGAATAACGATATCCGAATCTAAATTGCTCTTTTTTTTTTAACAACCTTCTTTCTAAGAGTCAAATATTGGAGAAAATGTGATTCTTGCTTTTGATTTTTAATAATTGCTTAAGATTGGCACTCGAAGAACTGTGAGATTGGCGAATCTATTCTATCGAGTTATTTGATCTATCGAGTTATTTGAAGATGCAAGGTAGATTCAAAAAGATTAGTTTATTTGTGTTATTTATAATATTCGTGATATTCTTATTATTAATGATATTCTTAATTTTTTTTTTTTAGAATAGAAAAGTATAATTATAATATATAATTATAATAAAAGTAAAAATATATATATATATATTGCATTCATACAATACAATATGGGTTAATTTGAATTCTTATTGAGGCTTTTTCTTCCTAAATTATCTATTTATTTCATATAGAAGGAAGAAGTATAGATAGATTACTATGTATCGACTGAACCAATGACTATTCATGATTCCATAATTGAATCAATGTTCCAAACTAGAGGAATGTTATGGTAAAACTTCGTTTGAAACGATGTGGTAGAAAGCAACGTGCGACTTGAAGGACATGATCGGCTGTGGATGTCAAAACCCACCACTTTCCATTATGTAGAAATGAAGGTGCTTTTGGCTCGACATCCTTTGTTCTGTTCTATTATAATCCGTCTTTTTGTTGGGTTGTAATGTAAATAGTACAGGATGGAGCTCGAAGAGAAACATCCATTTTTCAGGGGCAAGGATCTAGGGTTAGTTAATGGAAATCAATAAGTTGGAACAACTTCGTAAGTCTATTTTTGATATAGAAATCGAAAGGCTCCGATTCAAACTATTTTCAAATCAAAAAGAAAAATTGTTGGAATTGGTAAAACTCTTTCGATCAAAAGTGTATCATGCGGGAATTAATCGTTCATATGATTCTTTGAGAGAAAGAAAAAAAGAGAGAAAAAGGGGCATGTTGCTGCCATTTTTGAAATGATTAAATATCGCCGAAGTAATGTCTAAACCCAATGATTCAAGGCAAAGATAAAGGATCCTAGAACAAGGAAATACCCTTTTCAATTGTCTCACCAACTAGATCAAAATGAAGAATCGAAATAGATTCTAAACGAGACAAAAAAAAGGGGTTAGAGACCACTCAATAAAAGAATGCCTAAGGATTTTTTTTTTGAGCATTTTGAGAGTTATTTGACTTGAGTTATGAGAGTACGAATGCTTTTTTCTTCTTTTTTTTTTTTCGAAAAAAAAAGACAGGTTTAAATGTCTAATTGATTTGCTGGGTTTATGGATCTTTTTGACATTCTAATTCCATACATAGACATAACTTTTAATCATTTTTTTCTCGAGCCGTACGAGGAGAAAACTTCTTATACGTTTCTAGGGGGGGGTATTATTTAACTACATCTATCCCAATGAGCCGTTTATCGAATCGTTGCAATTGATGTTCGATCGCGAAGAGAGGGAAGAGATCTTCGAAAAGTGGGTTTTTATGATCCGATAAATAATCAAACCTATTTAAATGTTCCCGCTATTCTCTATTTCCTTGAAAAAGGAGCTCAACCCACAGGAACTGTTCATGATATTTTAAAGAAGGCGGGGGTTTTTACGGAACTTAGTCTTAATCAAACAAAATTCAATTAATGAAATACAAAAAAGAGGGTGTGGATGACTCATATCTAGCTTTGTATAAATTTTTCTTTATTATTTCCTCCCCCCTCTTTTGTTCTATTCATACTTTATTTATTATTCGTATTTCTTATTGCTTTGCTACTATAGAATATTGCTACTATAGAATACCGTGTTCTATACCAACAAAACCAAATTTTATTGAGCTAATTTTATTGATATAAAATATAGAGAAAAAAGATCAATTGAATAAATGAAGTAATTGCATTTAAAAAAATAACATAAAATAAGATAAAAAAAACAGATAAAATAACATAACAGATAAAATAACATATAAAAATATAAAATATTAATAATAATTAATATAATAATAATAATTAATAAAAAAATAATAAATAATAATTAATAAAATAATAAAAAAAGAAATTGACTTAATTCTTTTTTCATTGTATTTTTTTATAGTCTTTTTTATATTCTTTATTCTTTTCTCAACTATTCTTTATTTTTTTCTCAACATTTATATTCAAAATTGACAATCATATTGACAACAGTGTATCGAACAAATATAATTCGATCGTAGATAAATAGATCTATTTATCCCCGCCCACAAGTTTGGCACTTCACTTCATTCAAATAATGGGTTCTTTCTTTGAATTTGTTGTGATACAAGAAGT